CTGTTTCCACCCACATATATGGGATATTTTAAGAAGTGAACATCTTTATTAGTAGAAGGGTCCGGGGAAAGGATAGGAAAAGTGATTTCACTATATTTCTTACCGGGAACGGGGCCTATCACAAGAATATTTTTTTTATTGGGACGGTAACTCTGAAAATATAGATTGCCTATCTTTTCTCTCATCTCGGGCGAAATACGATCAGAGGGAGCTAATTCAAAACCCTCGGGTAAAATAAGAACAGCTCCTACATTTAAAGAACCCTTTTTACCATTAGCAAGAACTTGTTTAAGTTGCATATCATAGGGAATTCGAACAACTGCTTCAAATACAGTATCAGGAAGTACTGCTTGTGGAACCTCAATATCTACAGGTTTATTCGCTAAATGGCAGTTTGCACATACAATACGTCCAGTAGCTTCTCGTGGATTTTCATAACCTTGCTGTGCAAAAATGGGATATGCGTTTGAAATGGATGCATCAGTCATTATATATATTATAATTATATATATTAGAAACGATATGGAAATGGATTGAGTAATCTTTTCCTTTATCCAAGAATTGATCCAAGAAAAAATCTTTCTAGTTTGCATAGTATAATCATTGATCCCTAAAAGTTCTACAATAAAATTAGGTAGGTCGCTAATATAGTTCCCTATCCAAGAATCTGTTATTTACTGGAAATAATTTTCATGAAAGGAAAAGAAAGCAATTACCCTGGATGGGTAGAAAGAAGAAGTTGTAAAAAGTTACAAACTTGATAATTGTATCAGTCAATCCTTTTTCAATCATTCATTGAATGATAAATCACTACAAGTGATGGGGATACACGATTTAAATAACGGAAAATCCAATATTTAAAAATTGTATCCAGAATAACTGGAAGCGTGGAAACAAGAACAGATATAATTTGATCATTATGATCAAATCCAAAATCTTTGTAAACAGAACCAATCATGAGTTCCCAGGCATGAGGGGAATGGAATCCTATACATAAATCAGTTAAGAAAAGAATTGCAAAAGCCTTGATTGTGTCGCTTAAATTATATAGGAATTCTTGAACCCAAGAATTCAGAATAACAAGTTCTTCATTACCTAGAATATAATAACCACTTAGAATAATGAAAGCGATTATATTTGTGGATAAATCCAAAATCATTTGGATATGATCTTCATTGTATATCTTGATCAATTCGATTGTTTCGTTGTGAATTCCAATAGGAAGCTTTTGCATTTGTAGATGTCTTTCTGGGTCTTCCTTTATCATTTCGTCCAACAGGAAGAGCTTTTCTAATTCTATGAATTTTTCTAGAATATATCTTTCTGGAATAGAATTCAGAAAAATTTCAGATTGCCTATTATTCCACCAATTTATAATCCAAGATTTCAGACTTTTATTAAATGAGAAAGAGACCCACCAGGGTAAAAATACCATGGATACAAGATATATAAAGGAAATGGATGTTTTCTTTTTTTTTGCCATTTTTTTAATTATTTATGAATACGCCCTCTTCGTCCACTCTATTGGGTTTGAGTGGATTTACATATATAAAAAACCCGTTTTGGGGACAAAAAAAATTAGGTAAATTTAGGTAACATATACGTATGTTTTGGCTCAAATGAGCATTCTACAAAAAAAAGTTATGCTATTCTCTATGCTACATAAAAAAGAGACTTCTTGAGTGTTCTTCTCTTTAGATAAGAAGAAGAAATAAAGAAAACATTTCGTCTTCAGTTCATTTCAAAAGACTTCCATTGGTACACGCAAAAAATAGGCTAATTCGGCAGCTTTTTGTTCAATTTCTCGTGGAGTCCAATTATCATCACTATGTGTCAAGGGAATGGCTCCCTGACCTCTTATTTCCATATAAAGTACACGGCGAGCATAAACACCCTCTTGAACTTCTATTCTGATGGATTGAATGTCTTTTATAAGAAATCTGAGGAAGATACGACGATTTTTTCCAGGAAATCCCCAACGAAAAATACAAACTAATCCTTGTTTTCTATCGAATCGATCATAACCACTACCTACATTCCACCAAATTGTAAACCACAAATAGGAACTAATAAATAGACCTGCGATCCCATAGAAAGACATCACGATCCCTTGTGGAAAAAAAAGGATTTGTTGAGACGGAAATGAAGATATCAAATTCCTACCAAGATAGCTGGAAATTCCAACCAATAAGAATCCTAATGAACCAAAAAAAAGGATAAAGGCCCAAAAAAAATTACTTGTTTTTCGCGACCCCCCTATAAGTTCTATCCATATACATTCTGATCGCAAACTCATACTAAATTTAATTTAGTTAAATTGTATTTTAATTAATAGAATAACTTAAATTAATTAAATTAATTGGATTCGACTATTTTTTTTTTCCGAAGTAACTCTCATCAACTAGTGCAATTCTTTTAGGATGTGAATCCCTCGAAGTAAATATAGGATTTCTTTATTTATGAATCTTACATGTAATAAATACACACCTAATCTATTTGAAATAAGAGCTTTTTCTTTTATGTTCGATCAAATCTATCCATATGTTATTCTAGATCCTACTAAATAGAAATAAATATCCGTTTTTTTTATCTTATATGATCTAAGTCCTAAGTCCTGAAAAACAAATCGATGAAAATTGGACTTATGGGATCTACGAAATTTTGGTTTTTTGAATATGAAGAAATAAAGAAGCCATTGCAATTGCCGGAAATACTAAGCCCACGAAAGGCACAAAAATAGAGGGAAAGCTGGTTATAGATGTCATAGAAGGGATACCTCGATTTAATATTTGTACCTGTTATTTTTTTTTTATATTAGGATTTTGATTTTTACACTTGTTCTTGGATATTCCTCTTATCCAATTATACTAATTATATCTAAATAAATATTATATCTAAATAAATATAAATAAATATATATAATAAGTGCAGCCCGTGTAAAACTAAATAAAAAGAAAAAGGACTTCTTCCTTTTTTACATATTTAGAGTGGATATTCGATAAATAGATCTATATCTATCTATTATTTTATTATTTCTAGATAGATAGTATCTATACATATATCATATATAGTATATATATGATAATCCACTTTTGAATTATTTCAATGATTGCATAATATAATCTTTCCTATTCTTTTTTTTTTTTCTTGTATTATTTATTTTGTATTTTATAATTTATTTTATAAATAATACAAGAAAAAAAAGAAAGAGTTTCTAAATGAAATAACAAGAATTTTGATTCAATTCTTGGAATTCAATTAAGAATTTACTTGAATTGCGTGTAGCTGAAATAATTCGCTAAGAACACCTTTTAAAAGATTACGTGGTACAATTAGATCAAATAAGCCCTTTTCAAATAAAGGTTCAGCTTCTTGTGAACCTTCAGGGATTGTCTTATTCAATGTTTGTTCAATTACTCTTTTACCCGCAAATGCAATATAGGCATTGGGCTCGGCAATAATGATATCCCCCAACATACCAAAACTCGCCGTCACCCCACCAGTAGTAGGAGATGTAAGAATTGATACATATAATAACCCTTTCTTTTTTTGATAACTATATAAAGCAGAAGATATTTTAGCCATTTGCATCAAGCTCAAACTTCCTTCTTGCATGCGCGCTCCTCCAGAAGCACATACTATAATAAGAGGTAAACGTTGATTAGTAGCATACTCAATCAAACGAGTAATTTTCTCACCGACTACGGATCCCATACTACCTCCGATAAACTGAAAATCCATAACCCCAATTGCTATGGGAATACCATTTAGTCGACCTGTACCCGTTTGAACAGCCTCAGTTAATCCTGTCTTTCTTTGATAAGAAGGAATACGATCTGGATAATAGTCTTTCTCTTCATCAGATTCTTTTTCTGGATCAGAAATACGATCTTGTAGAGAAGATTCTTTGTCTTCATCAGATTCTTTTTCTGGATCAGAAATACGATCTTGTAGAGAAGATTCTTCTTCCTCAGATTCTTTTTCTGGATCAGAAATACGATCTTGATCAGAAGATTCTTCTTCCTCAGGAAATCGAGATCTTCCTGACTTTGAATCAATATGATCAAGAAGAGATAACATTGTTTCATCCAAGAACATTGTTTCATCCAAGAACATTTCTTCATCCATAGGATCCCAAGTACCTGGATCAATCAAAAGTTCTATTCTATCGGAACTACTCATTTTCATATGATATCCACAATGTTCACAAATATTTTTGTTTGACTTCAAAAATCTTTTATAGTTTAATTCAAAACAATTTTCGCATTGAACCCACAGTTGACTTACATCAGGCTTCTGATCATTTTTGATTTCACTCTCATTGACGCTAGTTTTTATTATAGAAGAACTTTTACTTTCATTTTCATTTACAATGTAACTCATTTGAGAATGAAAATAACTATCAATGCAACGATTGATGTGATTATTCCAATTAGATTCAGTATCAGAGTTGTAATAATAGTCTTGGTGATTTTCGTGATTTTTCATCTTAGACTCCTCCTTTTTTAGATAATCAGAATTACAATATTACAATAACTAGAAAAAGAACTTTCTCGTTCACTTAGAAAAGAAAGATCTTTTAGTTGAAATTAGGGGTGACAGTTCTAATTACAGTAATATTGATTGTTTAGTTGGTCTCGGGAACATTGGGTATTTTATTATTTTATTTCGAATCAAATGACATTTTTTTCATTAGAGATATTAATATAGACAGTTATCCTATCTATTTTGATATTGAAAATCAAAATTTCAATTTTGAGATTTACAAAGAGTTTTTGTCTCGATCTGTATCATGGAAAATTGGATCTTCACCTACATTAGTATTTTCACTAGTATTAAAATTCTCCCTTGATTGACTTCGTCTAAGCCTGTCTTCTAACTTCCCTTTCCAAAATCCAAAATATGGAATTGAAACCTCTTTGTTTAATATACTTTTTTGTTTCCTCCTTTCATCTCAATAAAAGAATAAATAAAATCATATAAAATCATAAATGAATAGT